CTACATAATTCTTCCGAATTTCGAATAGTACTCAAAATCCTATGTTTTCGATTATCTAATAAATCATTTAATGAAAGTAGATTATCTTACCATTAATTTCACAACTTCCATGATCTCTTCCCGAACCAAACATGAATCTTTCGATTCATTTGGCTCTCACGCTCCATTTTTTATTTTATGGGCATTCCCGTATCTTTTTTTAATATAATGAGCCTATCCTCTCTATTTCTGTTTGTATTCAAACATATCAAAACCGATACAAGAACAGAATATTAGGAGGACTCTTCCGACCAGACAAAAAATCTATAATTGTCAGCAAAGTTGTTTCTTTATTTGTTCTTTATTTCATTGAAAATAGATATTTCTATATTATAGAAATATAGAAAATTTCAATTTTATTTTGATTTCCTTTTTTATTCAAATCCAAAAATTCCCCCTTTTTATACATAACATAGGTTGCCGATTCGGCATTGGATAATATAATAAAGGGCAAGGCGCCCTTTATTTATTCTAGTAAATGGTTCAAATCATTTTATCGATATGAGTGTTCTATATCGAAAAAATTATCAACTATTCTTTTTTAAACCATTTCGTTATTAACGTAGTGGTAGAAAGAGTACCATGTTGTGCCCGGACTTCAAACAGTTTAGCTTTAACCATGTTAATGGTCTCACATTATTGGTTGGTTGATAGAGAATCAAAGTTAACTTACCAATGAATAACGAAATGCTATGGTTCTTACATATGATTTATGAATTTACTCAGAAGGAATTCGTCGAGATTATGCACTTTTTTCCTATTTATCCTATAAAAATATAGAATAACATAAATAAAGTGCAGTCGGTTAGATCCAACCTATTCGTGAAATATACAACTCGCACACACTCCCTTTCCAAAAAAAATCAATACACCAAGCACTACACTTAGATTTATTGGATTTGTTGCTAAAATATCGGTATTAAACCCGAAACTCCCGGCGGATGGCCAGTGGCCTAAGGAAACGAAAGAATCGGTTACATTGTTCATATGCTCTCCTCTTATAGATAGGACTAAGAAAGAACAGAGTTCTTTTTGTATCACTTGACTCGCCCTTTTTTTTATCGATTTCTTTTTCTTAATTTCCCGTTTTTTTTTAATGTTAATGGAAGTAGATTAAATCTATTTATTGAATTTGAGATTGAGAATTACAAAATTTCTTATTCTTTTTGAAGTATCCGATAAGATACTTATTAAGTTAGGTCCTGGGTCTCGTATCAATTGAAAAATATCTCCTTTGTTCAAACACTTCCTAAAAGAAAAATCAAAATTCCATCGTACTAAACTAAGGGCGGGAAGGAAGAAAACGAGTGAATCCACAAATTCCTCATCCTCAAATCACTCCTTCCCGGGGTATTGTAGCAACAAATACATAATTGTAGGAATAAAGTATTGATATAATTCACAGAAGCAAATGGCAACGAGTTAATAAAATAAGAAAAAAGTAGGTAACGTACTTTTTTACATTTTCATTCTAGGATTAAATTAAACAAAAGGATTCGCAAATAAAAGCGCTAATGCCACGACCAGTCCATAAATTGTTAAAGCTTCCATAAAAGCTAGACTAAGTAATAAAGTACCTCGTATTTTTCCTTCTGCTTCTGGTTGTCTCGCAATACCTTCTACGGCTTGGCCTGCAGCAGTACCTTGACCAACTCCAGGTCCAATAGAAGCAAGCCCTACGGCCAATCCAGCAGCAATAACGGAAGCGGCAGAAATCAGTGGATTCATGATGATAGGTTCCTCGCACCAAAAAAAAATGGTTAATGATACAATCAACCAATGAATTATTACTTATTTGATCACAAAAATCTATTGAGTCGAAGTAACTAAAACTTCGAATAAAATAAAAAAAATAATTAAATTAATATAGAAATATAGATAGAGATAACCCCTATATAACTAGTATATATCTAATGTCACATATACATTTGTTTCTTTCATAACGTAAACCGCCTGCATTTTCTTTTTATATTGAATCGGATTCTAGAAGAATTCTTCGAAAAATATACAGGGACTGTGACTGGCTTTATAAACATTCCATATATCTAGTGGTGACCCCCACTAACTCATCCGCCATTTCGTAATATCGTCTATCTTTCCTCCTACAACTCTAGTCGTAATATATATATGTATTTATATCTATTATGTTCCTCAACTAAGAACCAATCTTGAACTATGCATTGCCTCAATTGGGATAAGCTTAAAAATAAAGAATATTTCGAAAACTAATCAATGATGACCCTCCATGGATTCCCCTATATAAGCCGCGGCTAAAGTTGCAAAAATAAGAGCTTGAATACCGCTTGTAAATAATCCAAGAAACATGACAGGTATAGGAACTACTAAAGGTACTAAAGAAACAAGAACAACAACTACTAATTCATCAGCTAATATATTCCCGAAAAGTCGAAAACTAAGAGATAAAGGTTTTGTGAAATCTTCTAGGATGTTAATTGGTAAAAGTATTGGAGTTGGTTGAATGTATTTTCCGAAATAACCCAATCCTTTTTTGGTAAGACCCGCATAAAAATATGCTACTGACGTGAGTAAAGCTAAAGCAACAGTAGTATTTATATCATTTGTGGGGGCGGCTAGCTCCCCATGAGGTAACTGTATTATTTTCCAAGGTAAAAGGGCACCTGACCAATTCGAAACAAAAATAAATAGGAACATAGTTCCAATAAAGGGAACCCAAGGGCCATATTCTTCTCCAATCTGAGTTTTGCTCAAGTCTCGAATAAATTCAAGGACATATTCGAAGAAATTCTGACCGTCGGTCGGAATGGTTTGTGGATTCCGAACGGATATGATGACTGAACCTAATAAGATAGCAATTACGACCCAAGAAGTGATAAGTACTTGGGCATGAATTTGTAAACCTCCTATTTGCCAATATAAATGTTGGCCTACTTCTACACCTGATATATCGTATAACCCTTTGAGTGTTTTAATGGAACATGGTATAACATTCATATTGTCCTCTGACAGAAATCGAACTGAAAAAAAGAATTATTTTGATTCAACCATCTCTTTCTCGACTCATCTACTTTCATCATTAATCATATAGTTAGGATACCAAGAAATCACATAACATAATATCAATATCCCATTTTATCTCTTTTTAAAAATAAAAGACAAGAATAGTAACCGATCCAATAAATCAAAATAATTAACTAATCTTATTATTATTATTCTTAATCATAACATAATCAACGACTTCTTATATAGCTAGAACGGCCCTCACAAATTGCGGATACCAATTTGTTAAGAATCAATCGGATTGAAGCTATAGCGTCATCGTTGGCTGGAATCGAAATATCTGCGAGATCTGGGTCACAATTTGTATCGATTAAACAAATCGTCGGAATTCCCAAAATGACACATTCTCGAAGAGCTGTATATTCTTCTCGCTGATCAACGATTATTACAATATCGGGCAATTCAGTCATATATTTGATCCCGCCCAGATATGTTTGCAAAGTAGATAATTTTCTCTTCAACATTGCTGCATCTCTTTTAGAGAGACGGTTGAGTTTCCCCATCTTTTGTTCTGCTCTTAAGTCTCTGAACTTATGAAGTCTCGTTTCCGTAGTGGACCAATTCGTTAACATACCGCCGAGCCATTTTCTATTAACATAATGACATCGAGCCCTTATTGCAGCTGATGCTACTAAATCCGCTGCTTTATTTTTGGTACCAACAATTAAGAAGTTTTTTCCTCGACTTGCTGCATCAAAAACTAAATCGCAGGCTTCCGATAAAAAACGAGCAGTTCTAGTGAGATTTATAATATGAATACCTTTACGCTTTGCAGAGATGTAAGGGGCCATTCTAGGATTCCATTTCTTAGTACCATGACCAAAATGAACTCCTGCTTCCATCATCTCTTCCAAATGGATGTTCCAATATCTTCTTGTCATCTTTCCCGCGCTTTCTTTTTTTTTTTTTTTAACAAATAAATAATTGTTCCTACGGAACCTTCTGCCGGGATTGACCGTTGATACACAGCCCAAACCTTTCATTTTTTTTATTACTTAACTTAATTTCTTCATTTTTTTTAGTACCCAATCAATAACTAGTAAAGTAAAAAGAAAAATATCTCCTTAAGAATTATGAATTCGCTTAAATGATTTTTCTGGTGTGTCATAGAAATTGCTTGGGGCGCAAGAACAAAAAAATTCTCTATGGTGTAACAAAATATCTCTCATTTCCAACTCGAATAGATTTTTCTTTTTGATTTCAAAATGAATGTCTTGCCTTGAACGGTGCACTAATTTTTTGAATCCAGTACCGACAGGGATAATCCCCCCCAAAACAACATTTTCTTTCAGACCCTTCAACCAATCAATACGACCCCGTAGAGCAGCTTTTGCCAAAACTCTAGCAGTTTCTTGAAAACTTGCTTCGGATATGAAACTTTGAGTATTCAGAGATGCCCTCGTTATTCCCAATAAAATTGCACGATAACAGATTGCTTCGTCTAAAGCACGCCCTGCTCGTTCCGCTCGCAACAATCCGATTAGTTCTCCAGGTAAAAAAACATTAGACATTCCATCTTCTGAAACCAACACTTTTGATGTTACTTGTCGTACAATAATCTCTATATGTCTATTATGGATCTGTACCCCCTGGGATCGATAAACCTTTTGGATCTTATTAACCAAAGAGATACGACTTTGGGCTATGGTTAACTCAGCTCCAATTAAGAATCCCCAAGGAATTCCAAGAACTCTTGGTATACGCTCGTTCCAACCTTCAACTCTCCTTTCAAGGTTCATCGATATTGAACCAATCGAGCGCACTTCTAAGATTTGTTCCACTTTTGGAAGACCTTGCGTTATGTCACCAGATCGGGATTTTTCATATATAAATGTAACTAATGTATCTCCTTCAGAAAGGGTTTCTCCATAATGTCCATGAACAGTCGCTCCTGGAGTGGCCAAATAAGGCTTAGCTGATCTTATAATTAAAGAGTCAACATGAACAATTAAAATTTGACCAGATTTTTTTATGTGTGGTCCATATTTAAATAGACATATATTTTCACAAATAAATTGTCCAATGCTAATTATTGTGGATGTCTCTTCACAATAATTGTAATGTAGAAAGCACCAATTCAAATGGGATGGATTCAAAATGATGTTATTGCATGGACTGGGATTATAAATCCTCCTATTTTCATCTATTAAACAGTATTTAAGTACTTCAAGTACTTGGAAAGTCTGTTTAAAATTGTCAAGTAGCCAATATTTGTTTAACAAGATCTGATTATGAGTTATTAAATGATAAGATGAATAAAAGTTCACTATTTTAGGTACTATTGTACCTAAGGGGCCCAACAAACCCCTAATTGGAGTTATGGGATTCGATTCTTTTGCCACATTGTTATATTTCGAACCGTTGAATGGACCAACTCGAAAACAATTGAATGATGACAAAATTCTCAAAGATTGGCCTTCCTTATTTCGATTCAACAACGTACCAATAGTTCCTTGATGCTGGGTAACTAATGGAATCTTCACTTTGTAATAAAAAGGATTGATATTGGTACGATCTAATCCATTATCAGGAATCAATCCCGAACCTGCCGTATCATACCTTTTTCCGGTATAGGAAATAGTAGACTTGACTAATTCAATTCTTATGAAATCACGAATCAGATCATTTGCCCTTACTTCAACAAAGGAAGCATGAACCTCTTCCATAGAACCGTTTTTTTCTTGGTCCCAATTCAATACTAAGCAAGTCCGAACTAATTGAATACTTGTGTGATAAATTCCTCGAATTGACTTTCCATTTCCATAAAGGATATAATTGACAACTCTAAGCTGGACATTTTCTTTTTCCTGCAAGAGATCTTGAGGGAAAAGTTTTGCTAAATTTATCCCATCAGCTATTTCATATGTGACTACGGGTCGAACCAAAACAAAATACTTTTTTTTGATAGGTGTGATCCGTTGGACATAGATCCAATTTTTCGATTTTGTTTTTGATTCCTTATAATTTTTTTTTTCTGTTCCTGGTGGTATCAAAATGCCACTGTGTCTGGATATCTTATCTGTCTCTCCGGGAAAATGAATATCTCCAGAAAAGATTTTGAGTTCAATACTTTTTTTTTTTCTCTCCACTCGGACTAATCCACCTACTCGGCTTCTTGTATTTGTATTTAAAGCGAGTTGTGTATCTACTCCAATGATACTATTGTTCCGGACCATTATAGACGAAGATCCGGGTAAGATATGCACCTCTTCGGGAATAAAAAAAAACTGATCCACTTTCATTTGGTATTTCGGACTAAATTCTTTTGCTCCTCGATACTCAATCAAATCTTCTTTTTTTACTATTGAATCCACCTCCGCGGTCCCATATTTAGTAATTCCCGAACTCTTTTTTCTGTATCGTGGATCATCAAAATAAGCAAGAATACTATTTCTACGTAAAATACCATTTATGGGTATTTCAATCGAAATACCAAAAGAGGATATTAATTCTTTCTCTCGTTCTTGATCGTATTGTAATGGGATGAGAAATCTATTTCTTCGTCTTTTCGCCAAGAAATCAGAATTCTCTTGGAGAATCGAAGGGTATATGAAATTCCAATGACCATTGGATATAATTCGATCAAGTCTTGAATAATCAAGAATTTCCCTATCTTTTTTACGAGTACCAGAAGGATCCAACAATTTATGTCTTACTCGATCCTTAGTGATTGAGAGGTCAGAGCTATATCTTTCGTCGACAGAAAAAGAATGAACATTCATTTGATCTTGATCCTTGTGAAGCGAAAAAGACACTATACTGGATCTGCACGGACCCCCCGCTAATATCCATAAATGACTTGTTTTTGGTAATAGATGAACATTACTATATGTATATTCAGGTGCGTGGTAGACATCAGTACTCCAGTGCATTTCTCCCTCTGATTCAGAATAAATATGTTTTCGAACCCTCTCTTTAAAATGAAAAGTAGACGTTCCGGCACGAATCTCGGCAATCACTTGTTCAGATTCTACATATTGATCATTTTGAACTAAAATCAAACTTTTTGGTGGAATATTCACACTATGTATAATATCTCGACTCTCAATAGTTACATGCAAGTCTATAGAACATAGAAAAGCAGGATGCCCATGACGGGTACGTGTGGGATGAACCAAATACTCATTGAACTTTATTTTTCCATTAGAAGGAGCTCGTACATGTTCGGCAGTACCGCCTGTGAATACTCCACCCGTATGAAAAGTTCTTAATGTTAGTTGAGTCCCCGGTTCCCCAATTGATTGACCCGCAATAATACCTATGGCTTCCCCCAACTCGACCAGGTCACCGTGAGTGGGGCTTCTGCCATAACATAATTGACAGATCCAAGATGTATTCCTGCAAGTAAAAGGGGTTCGAATATATATTGGTTGTGCTCGAAAGGTTATGAATCGATTGGCAAGTCCAATCCCAATATCTTGA